ACACAGCAAGAGCTAAAAATCAATATGCCGATGCACTGGCGACACTGGCTTCGATGATTGACATCCCTCCTGGCGTGGATGAATGGCCCATAATAGTCCGGCTACAAGAGGAGCCGGCTTACTGTCTACAAATCGAGCCCGCGGAAAAAACGGAAGAACCGTGGTTCACGGACATCCGAAGGTATCTTGAAAATCAAACCTTTCCGAAGGACGCAACTGCCACGGACCGCAAAACCCTACAAAGACTGGCTTCTCAATATGTCATCAGCGGAGGAGTACTCTACAAACGATCACATGATCATATTCTACTCCGATGCGTGAACGAGAAAGAAGCAGAAGCCATCATGACAGAAATGCATGAAGGAATTTGCGGGCCTCACATGAATGGGCACGCTATGGCCAAGAAGATCATCCGCCAGGGGTACTATTGGCCGACAATGGAGAAGCTCATCTTCCCATTACCGGCGGAGAACTCAAGGGCTCAAAACTCCTTAGGTCTTGTTTTGTAAGCTTGAAGCTTTGAAACCTGTCGAGATTAACTTACCACTCCACTAACCTAAGCTTACCAGATCAAGTAGATCACTACCGAAACCCGTACCGTACACGCTGCTTTCTCGGCTTCGCCTCTTTCTGACAACGCCGACCCTCCCCGTACGCTTTGAGGGACTGAGCCTTCGGATCCCACCTTATTGGTCTTCTTTCCGCTGTCGCTGAGAAATGTGGAACGTATAGCGCTCTTCCGCTGAGAAATGCCCTCCTTTTGGCTTCGCCTTGTGGTCAGAACCGAGACAGATGGTTTTGGTACAGAATAGAAATGTCACCAAAACCGCCTTATCAGTGGATCTCCCTCCGTCCTATCGTACCTCTAGCAAACAACAAAGATGAACTTCGAGCTGCTGAACCGGGCATAGAACAACGGTATATTGTTTTTCTGCTTGTTTTGGAAGCTTGAAACGACAGACAAGTGGTGACTATGAGACGGCTTGCTACTGAGCTTCTTGTGTTCCATCTTTCTTTATTGTGGGGTCCGCGCAACAAGAGCGCTTCCTCTTTTTCTTTGCCACCATGAGACCTCGCCTTATTTGGTAGTGGGGGGGTGGAATCAACGCAATTCGTACTGGTAGTAGTGAGACGTCGCCTTCACTGGTTCTTGGGGGTTGGAATAGTAGGCGAGCTTCCCCGCCTTGTTCTCTGCGGTCATTCTCGCTGTCCTTGCTGGGACAGCCATTAAAGGGTTCGTAGATTGCTATCGGCTATGATGAAGTGCTTTTCTTAATGAGGAGTGAATTAAAAAGAAGGAGATTTCCTGGTATTTCTACTCTGTTATGAGATATCCTATGGTTGGTACGGGTCTCACTTGAGAGGAAGGAGGCCTAAGCCACGTCTGCTGTGGTCTAAGTCAGTACAGTTGAAAAACAACTTATTAAAACAACTCCGTCTTATTAACGCTTCCAAGAAAGGTAAGTTCAATCAAGCGGGCATTTATTTGTTGTCAGCCTTGGGTGATGAAAGGGACGAAGCTAAGGATGAGTGAGGTACGAGATCGACCTATGTCGGAGATGAAAGATGAGCAACCTGCGCCCTGCCATAAGGCACTATGCCCGGAACCCTTACGGTTATGCAATTGAGCCCTATTCTCTAGACCACCTTAGTCACTCAAATACCCGTATTCTACATTGTTATTGTTCCGACTATAGTTGTAATTGCCATTACAACTACCCTCTTTTTGTTTCGAAAGTAGGTTGGTGCTTTCGGATGTCAAAGCGGAGTCCAAGCCGAAGGGAATCACAGCCGTAGTCGACCGACAGGGTTCATTTCTAAGTAGGTGTGGGCTAGGTAGCACCTCTTTAACCCGCTAAGGAAGGGGGTCGGAGTAAGGCTTCCTGCCACCAGGAATGAGGGATTGATGCCAGCCAGAGAGCAAGAGAGTGCTCGATCGACACCGAGGGAGAACCGAGACCGAGAGAGAGGGATTAATAATCCTTTACAATTCCGTAGCCCTTCTTTCTCTAGCAGTAGAGGGTTGCAGTCTCTTTTTCAGTATCGGTGGTAGCCTTATATGGTTCCTTATAGGAGGTTGTTGCAGTCCTCTCTTTTCGTGCCGTTAGGCCACCCATTTTTCAATTAATTTCCTACCTTTCACCAAGTATTTATTAACTGTTTTAGATTCCCTTGCTTGACAAATAGGATCTCTTTCCAAATAACAAATAGGAATCAGTTATGATACAAGTAGTAATCATAGATATATTCCCAATTATTACCAACAGAATCGAACAAATATTAATCCTTGTTCTGAAATAATCCACTGAACAAGGGAGAATTATTCAGGGCGGGCTCCATGGATAACGGGGATGGAATAGCGGTTTTAGTAGTTCCTTAAGACCCTATTACTAATCTATTTATAGTCAAGCAAGCCTTTCACCTGGCTAACACACAAAAAAGCACCAGCCGGGCCTCTCTCTTTGTTTCGATGAAAGCCTCAACGCTCGCGTTCTACGGGGAACTTTTTTGTACTATTTACCTGGGGGCGAAAACTCCAAAACTAGTAAAGGGTGCTTGTCTTGTGGTTTTGAGTTCCTTGGCTTGTGTTCTAATAGTAACCACAGGAATAAAGCGGGGAGCTCCTTAGTTATTGTTCTGCCGTTTGTGACCCAACCCATAGACAATTCAAACTAAGATCAGAAGGACAGGCTACTGCCTTGGCTTCAAAGCTAAAAGCAGCCATTTAGATTATATTATATACTTAACCACCTTCCCAAACTTCACTGATTCAACTCAAGCAAGAACAGCTTATCCCTCGGCTGAACTCCCTTAATTGAATCCCAGGAGGAGAAGAGAAAGGCCTTTAACCGGCAAAGATGCCTATCTTGATATTTCGACTTACCTTCTAACTCTCCCTCTACTCTAACTTTCCATTTCATTCGCTAAGTCCTTCCCGGCCAGAAGTTCCTTAACGGCTATGCAAAATGGACAAAATCGTCTAAAGCACTCTTACTACTAAGACTTAATAGTCCTTAAGGTGATACAGACTAGGAATAGTGTAAGGTTTTCGGGAAAACAGCTTATTCGAGAACAAAGCCTTCTTCCTTTAACTGCAAGAGAGGAATTCCTTTCAAAGCCAAATCGTCCTCTTTCAAGGTAAGGAATCGGACGCATTAAAGGGCAAAACTGAATGGTAAGAAAGAGTTCTCCTTCTCTTCGGTCAGTTCCATCGACTTGCCTTCTTCCTTCTCGAAGGAAAGTAAGAGAATGCGCTCTTAGTTCTTGGGCACTAGAATAAGCCAATAACATAGAATCGTATGTCTGAGTTCGAGAATCGGATGTGAGGGTGAAAAGGGCTTACGACGAATAGGCTCTTTGATGGGGCATTACTGGGTAACTATAAATATCATAAGAGAAGAGAGAAAAAAGGGTAAAAGGCATTGCCATTGCGTCCTTCTCTTTTCTTTCCAGTACAAGAGTTCTTATTTTGTGCCCGAGACGAAGGATGGATTGATTTCCCGACGAGAGAGGCAAGAGTTGACTGACCTCCAGGAACTCCTGCACCGTTCTGCGCCTTTTTGAATGAAGCGCCTAGCTTTGACGCTTTCTTCTTACCCACGCGAGATTGTTACCCAGGTGAGAGCTCCGCGTCCGTCTTGGACTGAGGTATGTACCTCAGTCTTTCAAAGGAATTGCCCAGGCCTAATAAACTTTTTTTTTTTTTTCAAGAACCTCTTCCAATTTCAAAGAGAAAGAAGAGAAGGTCTTCTGGCAATATCAGGCATACTACTACTAATCGATTCTTTAGCCATTCGTGATCGAATACAACCTAGGAACAGTTGTACGCCTACATAACCTATCTCCCAGACCAAGGAAGAAGGTATCAGATCTATGTAGTTCTCGACTCCTTTTGTTAAACCAGTTCCTGTAATGTTTTTAGAATTATTTAAAGTAAAGGGTGAATCCCATGCGTCAGTTTGTGGATCGCGGTCTCACGCACTAAATTTTTGACGAACATCCAGCAATAAATGACCAAAATCCAGCAATAAATGACGAACTCCATGATAAAGATGAAAGGACAGCGCAAAGGCAGTAAGACCGACTGAGCTTGGGATGAACTTCGATGAATTAGGCGAGGATTGGTAGAAATTCTCATAGGTCAAGCTAATCAAACCCATTTTCGGACAAAGAAAAGGACTAAACAAGACCATAGTGGCGAGGAAAGCCCCGGAGATTCTATGGGAAATTGGAAACGTCGAAGTGAGCTGTGACATATAAAGAGTAAGATGAGGTGGTAACGGTCGATGGATATTCTTCTTCATATTGTGCAGATTTCAGATTTGAGTCTTAGCTGACTTCAGCTCACATCAAGGTGACAGGATTCGAACCTATGGCCCTCTGTACCCAAAACAGATGCGCTGACCAGACTGCGCTACACCTCGCGCGCGGAGTCGATGAACCAACCGATGAACAGCAAAACAAATTAGGTAGGATCATTTGGTCGTATTTCTGACTTATTACTATACTCGTAGTAGTAGTAGTATTAGGCCTTTGGCTTATGAAGAGGGGGCCTTTCCGAACCACTTTCCTTTCCGGTAATACGACCCAGGGCTCTCTCTGATCGAAATGTGGGCTCACTGAAACTCGCATTTCGATAGTGTGAAAAGAAAACAACATTTGAAATGACACCAACCGTATTGATTCCTCTAGAAGGAGAAGGTTGGGGTTCTTTGTTCTGTTATCAACTCGTATACTTATACTTACCTTACTGCTTATTCCGGTTCTCAACTAAAATAGAAGACCTTATTCTTCAACAGCTCTTGGCACCTTCGGAGCCTTTTTCTAAACTCCCCAATCCAATCCTCATAACGCTTCTCTCTTTTCGTCACCCCTATAGCCCCTCACCCGGTCTATCAAGTTCGGAACAGAATATTTTCTGCTTTTTCTTGAATGCTTGTTTGTAAACAGCCAATTCGTCGCTCAGAGAGGAAAGAACGGGAGGCGTCGTCGGAATGTGG